AACACATCACATTATGGCAGGGTAACGTTTCACAATTTAATGAATCTTCTACCTATTTGATGGGCTGGTTAAGAGATTATTTATGGTTAAACTCTTCACAACTTATTAATGGATATAACCCCTTTGGTATGAATAGTTTATCGGTCTGGGCATGGATGTTCTTATTTGGACACCTTGTTTGGGCTACTGGATTTATGTTCTTAATTTCTTGGCGGGGGTATTGGCAGGAATTGATTGAAACCTTAGCATGGGCTCATGAACGAACACCTTTAGCCAATTTGATTCGCTGGAGAGATAAGCCAGTCGCCCTTTCCATTGTGCAAGCAAGATTGGTTGGATTAGCCCACTTTTCTGTAGGTTATATATTTACTTATGCGGCTTTCTTAATTGCCTCTACGTCGGGCAAATTTGGTTAATTTTTTACTTCATGTGTATCCGAGAAAAGTTCATTTCTTTGGATGGAGAGTGAGTCCGCCGTCTTCTATTTCTACATCTAGGATTCGACTTGTATCAGCGATACTAAAAGGAACTAAACCATTATGGCAAGGAAAGGTTTGATTCAGCGGGAGAAGAAAAGGCAAAAATTGGAACAAAAATATCATTTGATTCGTCGATCCTCAAAAACAGAAATAAGCAAAGTTCAGTCGTTGACTGACAAATGGGAAATTTATAGAAAGTTACAATCACTACCGCGGAATAGCGCACCTACACGTCTTCATCGACGTTGTTTTGCGACCGGAAGACCAAGAGCGAATTATCGAGACTTTGGACTATCCGGACATATACTTAGGGAAATGGTTCATGCATGTTTGTTGCCAGGAGCAACAAGATCCAGTTGGTAAGCATTAACCTTTGATTTTTATTTGATTTTTTATTCTACGGTCGGCGATCGGGGGTCCCCCTTTACCATTCTGTACAAATCAGCTATTCTATTTGTACAGATATGGTAGAGGGGGACATTCAACCCTTGTTTGTCTATTAGTTTTTTGTCCTTCTCTTTAGCGCGGGGTAGAGCAGTTTGGTAGCTCGCAAGGCTCATAACCTTGAGGTCACGGGTTCAAATCCTGTCTCCGCAACATCTTGTTTGTCAAAAATTTTTCGGTTTTCTTTTTATTCTGTTAACTAGGAATTCATTTAATTCATTATGCGCTTTTCTTTTTAGATAAGCATAGAATCATTAAATGATCACGGATAATTAGACCAAATCCCTTATCATATTCATTTCATATTAAAAAAATGACTTTTACTTTGGGCGGATAGCGGGAATCGAACCCGCGTCTTCTCCTTGGCAAAGAGAAATTTTACCATTCGACCATATCCGCATTTTTGTGTTCTTGATACATAATGATACCTAATATGCCTACACAATAGAAATTTATAGATACTTGGATGATTTTTTTGAACGGAGGTTCTACTTAGGTCAACTCCAATTATTGTATTAATTTATTCTTTTATCATTCAAGAATTGTTCAATAAATTTGACCCCCTCTATGTTTTTCTTTATTTTATTTGTATTTTCTTTTGGGGACTTATATTAAATTTCAAGTTTACTACGTCTCCCAAACGAGAAAAAATTGCGGGGGGTCATTTGGGTTTCGGCTCTGGAACGGATAGGTTCAAGAGATGAGAGAATTAAGGATACCAACTAGAAAAACTAACCCAATCCATAATGATGTGCCGGAAAATATAACATTTTTGTTACTTGACCAACCGTCGGGAGAAGCAAAGACAACGGGCACACTAATCAATAAGATTGACGAAGTAGCAATTAATGCAAAAACAGCCAATTGAAAAGCAAGAGTCATACTTTTAATCCTCCACTCTAACAACAAATTAACTTATACCATTTGATCCCCCTATCAGCAAAAAAAATGTTAATAAACTAAATCCTCGGGGGATTTACTTTACCAAGGGTCTATATTACGTATTACTACCCACTTTATTCATACATGGGATCGAGGGAGATCTAATTTATTTGATTTCAAAAAAAAAGGGCGGGCTGCCTCACATAGACGAATAAGATATATTTATCGGTGGCTTCCCGACGTAGATCTTTCCACGGATAGCGTTGGATCCAGCTACTATGGTCATGTTTTATTCGGAGGAATAAAATAAAAATTGTCTTTCGGAGAGGTGGCTGAGTGGTTGATAGCCCCGGTCTTGAAAACCGGTATAGTTTTAAACAAAGAACTATCGAGGGTTCGAATCCCTCTCTCTCCTTTTTTGTTTATTGAATAGCTTTGTTTTGTTATTAGCTTTGACCGGACTGGTGTTCTTAAACATTAAAGAAGGTGGGCTCGGCTCCGTGGGCTAGCCGAGCCGAAACAAAAGTAGATTAATTATATAAAATGAAAAAAAAAAAGAATACTTTTAAATTTTTAATAAGTATGACCCGATCCCAAGATGTCTGATCGAGTGCTTGAAATATGAATCCCTTTCATTCGATCTCATCTATGCTCTAATTGTTATTATTTCAATTAAAATTATCTCAATTAAGAGG